AAGTAAATAGATCCGAAACATATAAAATGCGGTTAATCCCGCCGTGGCCCAAGCTATTATTGCGAAAATTGGCGAATACAACCAACTATCATTAAGAATTTCATCTTTGGACCAAAAACAAGCAAGAGGTGGAATACCACAAAGAGAAAGTGTACCTAATAAAAATGTGATTTTGGTAATTGGTACATGTTTTCTTAAACCTCCCATAAGACCCATATTCTGGCTTTTAGCTGGAGAATATCCAACAATAGTTTCCATTGAATGAATAATGGATCCGGATCCTAAAAATAATAATGCTTTGGAATAAGCATGAGTAATCAAATGAAATAAAGCGCTTCGATAAGACCCCATACCTAGAGCTAACATCATATAACCCAATTGAGACATTGTGGAATAGGCTAAACCTCTCTTAATGTCTTTTTGAGCAAGAGCTAAAGTAGCTCCTAATAATACTGTTATTATTCCTATAACCGAGATCAAATACATTATGTAAGGTATAACTCTGAAAAGAGGAAGAAGCCGAGCTACAAGAAAAATTCCCGCCGCTACCATAGTAGCAGCATGTATAAGAGCCGAAATAGGAGTAGGCCATGGCATCAGGTAACCACATACATGCAGGGGAATTAGGCGGATTTAGCAATGACAAATAAAAGAACAGCGCATAACGTAACAAATACAAAATTGACCTCATTATTATAAATCAAGTTATTGAATATTTCGAATAAATCCCTAAATTCGAAACTACCCGTTATCCAATAAAAACCTAAAATTCCTAATAATAAACCAAAATCCCCTACACGATTAGTTACAAACGCTTTTTGACAAGCATTTGCCGCAACAGGTCGTGTAAACCAAAATATATATATCTTGCCCTTAACCCAATAGAGAAAATTGATTAATGAAATTTTGTATGACTAATTGTGAATTTTGAGCGATACAAAATGGGTTCTTTTCTTTCTATTTTGTCGTCAAAATCCCTTTTTTGTTTTATTTTAGATTTATGAAAAAAAAAAATAAGAAATTGCTGCTTAAACAATTAAAACAAAAACTTTTTTAACTCTATTCCTTAATTGAGTATAGAACGGTTTAGTTACAAGAGTTGAATTCGAGGAAAGCATAAAATATAGGAAAGTCCCAGGTTAAATAAAAAAAACAAAGACTCTAAACTCAAATCGAAAATAATGAACCTTCAACCTAAAATTCCTATTTGAACAACTTTTTATTGTTATTGATCCATTTGAATCATTACTAAACTAAAATAGCTTACTCAATCTCGACAATTGCTTATTCATAGGCTATTATGAGTTCAAGACAGGCCGCTATGGTGAAATTGGTAGACACGCTGCTCTTAGGAAGCAGTGCTAATGCATCTCGGTTCGAGTCCGAGTGGCGGCATACCATCTTCTAAAAAGGATAAATCGATCTTATAATGAATTCAATTCCCGATTTCCATTTTAGAATTATGTAATTAAGGGACTCTTATTTTTTAAGATTTTTTATGATATTTTCAACCTTAGAGCATATATTAACTCACATTTCCTTTTCGATCGTTTCAATTGTAATTACAATTCATTTGATAACCCTTTTAGTCGATGAAATTGTAAAACTATACGAGTCGTCAGAAAAGGGCATAATAGTTACTTTTTTCTGTATAACAGGATTATTAGTTACTCGGTGGATTTCTTCAGGACATTTCCCACTAAGCGATTTATATGAATCATTAATTTTCCTTTCATGGAGTTTCTCCCTGATTCATATAATTCCGTATTTCAAAAAAAATGTTTTAATTTTAAGTAAAATAACTGGACCAAGTGCTATTTTGACCCAAGGCTTTGCTACTTCAGGTATTTTAACTGAAATACACCAATCTGGAATATTAGTACCTGCTCTTCAATCTGAGTGGTTAATAATGCACGTAAGTATGATGATATTGGGCTATGCAGCCCTTTTATGTGGATCGTTATTATCAGTAGCACTTCTAGTGATTACATTTCGAAAAAACAGAAAGCTTTTTTATAAGAGCAATGGTTTTTTAAACGAGCCATTTTTCTTGGGTGAAAATGTTTTAGAAAATACTTCGTTTTTTTCTGCTAAAAATTATTACAGGTCCCAATTGATTCAACAATTGGATTATTGGAGTTATCGGGTTATTAGTTTAGGATTTACTTTTTTAACCATAGGAATCCTTTCGGGAGCGGTATGGGCTAATGAAGCGTGGGGGTCATATTGGAATTGGGACCCAAAAGAAACTTGGACATTATTACTTGGATCGTATTTGCAATTTATTTACATACTCGAACAAATAGAAATTTGCGGGGTGCAAATTCTGCAATTGTAGCGTCTATAGGCTTTCTTATAATTTGGATATGCTATTTTGGGGTCAATCTATTAGGAATAGGGTTACATAGTTATGGTTCTTTTCCATCAACATTTAATTGAATTCAAGACAAGTTATTACAAATACAAGAGCGGGCGACGCATTGTATGAACCAGCATGCGGACCGTGTGAATCAAATATTGTATTGATGATTCACACGGTTTTCTATCATATGTAGTTCAATTTCATTGTTTTTACTTAATTCTTAAGTTAAGAGAAGAAAAAAAGAAGACTTTTTTTCATTGTCCAAGAATGTTTTTAAAAACAAACATAGGTTTTTTTTATTTCAGTCATCCAATTATTTACAATTATTTATAATAAAAATTAGATAGAATAACTTCGACCTTGTCAACTGCTAATGAAAGAACGAAATCGGGGTATATACCGAGTACAGACGTTTCTTTCCTCCCCACATGGCTAGAAGTAGATAAACAGGAATTAATTCTAACTCCCACATGATGAAAAAAAGTAAAAGGTCCCGAGACGAAAATGATCCAATTTGACCACTGTACATTGCTAACATGAGAAAATGGAATAATCTAGAATCTCGAGTAACTGGCCAAGCCGCTAAAGTCGCTAAAGTAGTGATAAATCCTGTTAATAAAATGGGTCCTATAGAAAGTCCATCTATTCCTAATCTCCAATGGAAATCAAAAAAATCGATCCATTTATAATCCTCTACTAGTTGGATTAATGGATCATCCGATTGGAAATGATAACAAAATGCATAAGTTGTTAGAAGGAGTTCTAAAATACATATACATATGGTATACCACCGAATTACCCTATTTCCTTTATGGGGAAGAAAGAAAATTAAAGAACCCGCAAATATCGGAAAAACGACAATTATTGTTAACCAAGGAAAATAATTCGTAGTAAAGGAGTACATCCTATACACGTATCATAAATCTTTACTGAATGTGACATTAGGTCTATACGTTTTTTAATGTTATAAATTTTCGATCTAGTAAACTTAGAAACGAATCATATATTTAGATACCAGATGAATCAATGAGTTATCATAATTTTCTAATCAACCCCTTTCTGGATTGGTTTATGAGATATGAGAGAGGCCAAAATACTTTGATTTCTTATGTTTTGCAAACAAGATCATCCCTTACGTAGTAAACATGCTAATTAAAATCGATTTCTCAATATTAGAATCTAGATGATTACTATTAATTATTCAACAAATTTGATTGGTTGATACGAGTTGATTTTCTGTTACGGTAAATTGATGAAACAATAGCCAGTCCAATGGCTGCTTCAGCGGCTGCAATAGCTATAACAAAAATTGAGAAAATGTCTCCTTTTAATTGACGATTATCAAAAAAATCAGAAAATGTTACAAAATTGATATTAACCGCATTCAATATAAGTTCAAGACACATAAGGGCTCTAACCATATTTCGACTTGTGATCAATCCATAGATACCGATAGAAAATAAATAGGCACTCAAAACAAGACAATTTGTTGGGCAATACTCAACGCAATTACCACAAAATATACAGATTCCAAAATCAATACTGTAATTAAGCAATCGTTTCTTTCGAATATCAGTTTCCAACTTCCAATCAACAACGGGTAAATCTATAGGACATACACGCACACATACTTCACAAGCAATGCATTTATCAAATTCAAAGTGTATTCGGCCTCAGAAACGTTCCGATGTGATCAATTTTTCGTAGGGGTATTGAATAGTTACAGGTAAACGATTTGCGTGGGACAGGGTAATTATGAAACCTTGGCCGATGTATCTGGCGGCTCGTATTGTTTGTTGACCATAATTTATGAATTCAGTTATCATAGGGAGCATATGTTGAATATCTATAAAAAAGATTTTATGCTTGTTTCTTTCTCTTGTTTGAGACAAGTCGTGAATCTAGTATATTGTGGTCTTTTACAGTGAAAGAAGTTGGGACGAGGTTGTCAATAATAGATTACCTAGAGAAATCGGTAAAAGAAATTTCCACCCAAGATTTAATAGTTGGTCCATTCTCAGCCTCGGTAAAGTCCATCTTGTTGCAATAGGAATGAACAAAAACAAATAAGTTTTGGCTAATGTGATAAAGATACCGATTAGTGTTCCAAAGACTTTACCCCTTTTATTTATGCCAAATAGCTCAGGAACAAATATGTACGGAATAGAAAGATTCCAACCTCCCAAGTAAAGAACTGTTACAAATAATGAAGAAACTAGTAGATTTAGATATGAAGCAATGTAAAATAAACCAAATTTAATACCTGAATATTCGGTTTGATACCCTGCTACTAATTCTTCTTCTGCTTCTGGTAAATCAAAAGGTAATCTTTCACACTCGGCGAGAGACGAAATTAGAAAAACGATAAACCCGATGGGTTGACGCCACAAATTCCACCCCCAAAAACCATATTTTGACTGCGCTTCCACTATATCAACTGTACTTGAACTGTTAGATAATCATAGTCGATGATAACATCACTGTGCCCATCGCTATTACAGAACCGTACGTGAGATTTTCACCTCATACGGCTCCTCAGAGGTCACAAATAAATCTAAGGGCCCTTTCCTATTCGTTATCTTGATATGTTTGTCAGATAGAGTCAAAATCTATCCTAAGGTCCCAAATTAGACCAATG